TCCTTTTTACGAGATAAAGTTTTTGTTTTGATCGGAATGGGTTATTAATCAAACCGAGGGACCCCTTAACTGTTAAGGGATTAACAGAACGAATCACACTTTTACCACTAAACTATACCCGCTACAATCCGATTATTGTATATAAATCGACTTTTTGTCGAACAAGAAACTTGGTCGTAATCAAAAGTATAGGATCAAAAAAGAATCATGCAAATTAGAGCGTTAACCCGAGGACTTAAGAGATTAGGAAAAGAGAACTCATTTAAATAACTAAATACCAAGTCTTTTGCTGGAGTTTTTTGACGGATATGGGTTGACAAAACTATTTAAGCCGTAACATAAAAATGCATTGTTCAAAAATTCATAGTTCATTTGTTTTCTTATCTTATTTTTTTTATTTACATTTGTTTACTTTGAACTGATTTTTTACTGAAAAAAAAGTAAATAAAAGATAAAGCTAAGAAATTAAGATAGGAACTGACATTTTGATTATATATCAAAATAGCAAAGGAACCGAAATAGTCCTTATTATGATTGTTTCAATATCAATAATAAGAATTTGTGTTTTCAAATTAAAATTAAATAAATCTTTTTAATTTGATTCCTTGGAACAAAAGAGGCCCGGCCCAGCTAGGTACTGACCAGGCCAAGCCGTGTAAAGAAAAGGTTTCTTTGGACAAAATCAAAGAGGGATCCTTTGTATTTTATTTATTATTATTTAGTTTTAAATATTATATTAGTTGAAAAACAAAACTATAAATAAACTAAAGAAAAAGAAAGGGGCCTTTTTCAAGCCCAAATTTTGCTTATGTAACATAATAATTATCCTTTTTCAATTGGGGGAAAGATGGCTGAGTGGACTAAAGCGTCGGATTGCTAATCCGTTGTACGAGTTTTTCGTACCGAGGGTTCGAATCCCTCTCTTTCCGTTTTCGTCGATAACTTTTTGTTTCCTTTCAAATTTTTCGTGAGTTAGTTCTTTATTTAAGTTTTTTTAGTTATTTTATAATAGTTAAAATTATATAGTTAAAAATGTGAAGTAGCTAAAATCCTATTAAGAACATTTCAGAACATTTCAAAATCGAGTAAAAAAAAAACCTTATTTATTTTTATTCTTCACGTCCAGGATTACGTCCCGGATCATTAGATAGAAATCCGAAGATGAATAGAGAGACAAAGAATATTACTATCGTGTAAACAAATAGTTTTAGAGTAAGCATTACACAATCTCCAAGAATTATTTTTTTAGGAAAAAAGAGAATAGATTCTCTATTTGTATATTTGTATTTTATACCGCATATCCTAGTATGTATGTTTCTATTTTTATTTTGACACCAATAAATAAACTAAAGTTCTTTTGATTTGAGATGAGAAATAGAAAATAATTTTCAAAAAATTCATTTATAATATTTTTTTTTTTCATATAAATAAAGTGTATTTTTTCATTACCAAAAATATTATTTCATACCCACAAATTGTGTAAGACTCCAAGAGGTTTTGCAATGGAAAAAGTCAGAATAAGGAAGTGAAACGTGGTGATCCCGATTTATTATGGTTATACCAGAATTTCAATATTTGACTCGAGGTTTCACAGATACTTTAAGACTTATCTGATCTTATCAATTGGTAAATTTTTTTTTTTTCGAATAAATCAGCAATTTGTCTAGGACAGTATTAAAAATCTCATCGAAAACTTACAGCAGCTTGCCAAACAAAAGCTAAGAGAAAAAATAGCACAGGTATTACTGGCATAACATCTACGATTGGATTGAAAAAAGCATAGGCCTCAGGCAATTTGGCGACGAAAAAACTACTTGAATAAAGGACAGAATTAAGACAGATACAGATCAAACTAAATATATTAAGCATAAAAACCATTTTGTTCTTGAGGATAATTGTATTTATTTTGATTGAGTTATTAATAAGTTGAGTTATTGATAGAAGGGAAAATTAATAAAAATAAATTAGATAGACCAAAAGAACTTCTTTGATTTGAACTCGTCCAATCAAAACTCCTTCAACTTCAACTCTCAAATCAAAAGTGAATAGAATAAATCATACTTTCATACAATATCTTAATTGAATTAGATGTAATGATCAATAAATTCATCAGTTTAATTCTATATCTACACATAGCACAATTCTATCAAGAATCTAATTGATTTTATAGATATTTAAGATATTTAGACTGAAGTTGACGAACAACCAATAACAATATTAGTGTTTATTAGTGTCAAGTATAAATGTAAATGGGGCGTGGCCAAGTGGTAAGGCAACGGGTTTTGGTCCCGTTATTCGGAGGTTCGAATCCTTCCGTCCCAGAGCATATCCGTCCACATATCCAAAACAGTATAATAATATCATATACTTAACCCATATGAATCATAGAATATTTGATATATATAATATATATATATTATATCAGAATAAAGGTTACTTTTTTGAAGCTATAAAATTGAAAAAAAAAAAAATGGAATTCTTATTCTTAATGAGTCTTCTCTGAATCATATCTTTTTAACAAATTGAATCGAATTCAAATAACACGCAGATGTAATAGAATCTATTTGTGATCTATAAATATTATTTTATAGAATAGCTAGAATTTCTTTCAGTAACAATAGTTTAGTCTATCTGATACATACATAGATTCCATAGTTTTTTATTTCGATTCTTTATTTTTTTTTCAATCAGTATGAAAAAAAAATAAAATATATAGCAACCTAAATCTTATTTTACATCATTCTTTATCCACTATTTAATTAAAAAAAGAAATTGGATTTTTTTAATCATTGATGATTTAATACAAATCTGGATTTCTCTTTCTCGTATGATGATAAAATGCAATGTGGTCTTACTATAAACTATAAAATATTATTCAAATAATGATATGGAGGTCAGAAAATTTTCAATCAATTAGATTAAATTGATGATTTCTTAGGAGTTCTTAGTACTCGAAGAAGTGTGAAATTGGTGAATTTATCCTATCAGGTTACTTGAAGATCCAGATTCAAAGAGAACTTATTTATTTGTTTGAATCTTATTCGTGTTATTTTTATTTATAATTAGTATTTATAATATTTTAAAATATTATAGATTTATATAGATTTATATATTTTAATATTTATAAATATATGTTTCTGGGGTTAATGCTTAGACTTCTTCAGAAACTCTATTTCATATAGAAGGAAAAAAAAAATAAAGTATAGATTACTAGGTATTGATCGAACCAATGACTATTCATAATTCCATAATGGAATTAATTACATACTGGTTCCAAACTAAAGGAATGTTATGGTAAAACTTCGTTTAAAACGATGTGGTAGAAGGCAACGTGCGACTTGAAGGATACGATCCACTGTGGATTCTTACATCCACCACTTTTTATTATTATATTAGGAATGAAAGTGCTTTTGGCTCGACATCGTTTGTTCTGTTCACTAGAACTCTCATTTTTTTTTTGGGGGGGGGTTGTAATATAAACCGTATCATACATGATGGAGCTCGAGCAGAACGTATTGATTCGTTTTTCGGAGGCAAGAATCTAGGGTTAGTATCAATTAATAAATTGAGACAACTTTGTAAGTCTATTTTTGATATAGAAATCTAAAGGATCAAATTCAAGTAAGTTTCAAATTCAAAAGTAAAATCCTTTCGCTCAAATCAACAAATCAAAAGTGTATTACACAAGAATCAACCATTCATATGATTGTTTGATAGAAAGAAATCACAAAAAATGGTGTGTTGCTGCCATTTTGAAACGATTAACTATCACCGAAGTAATATCTAAACCTAATGATTCAAGGCAAAGATAAAGGATCCTAGAACAAGGAAATACCGTTTTCAATTGTCTTAACAACTAGAACTAGATTAAATCAAAATAGATTCGAAAGGAGACAGATAAAAAAGGGATTAGAGACCGCTCAATAATCAATAAATGAAATACTGAAAAGGTTTTCTTTGCGAGTTATACAACTTGAGTTATGAGAGTGCAAATTACAAATATGAGAATCCTTTTTTGTTGGGGAAAGAGTAAGAAACAAGTATTTAAATCATATAATAAAGAAAGAGAATTCTTGGTCTAATTGATTTGATGATTTTATGGATCTATTTGCCATTCTAATTTTGTATATAAACATAACTTGAATTTTCTTGAGCCGTACGAGGAGAAAACTTCTTATACGTTTCTCGGGGGGGTTTCTCTACATCTATCCCAATGAGCCATTTATCGAATCGTTGCAATTGATGTTCGATCCCGAAGAGAAGGAAGAGCTCTTCGGAAAGTGGGTTTTTATGATCCGATAAAGAATCAAACTTATTTAAACGTTCCTGTTATTCTATATTTTCTTGAAAAAGGCGCTCAGCCTACAGGAACTGTTTATGATATTTCAAAGAAGGCGGGAGTTTTTATAGAACTTCGCCTTAATCACCAAACAAAATTAAATTAATGAAATATAAATATATATAAATTAAAGAAGGTAAGGTGTGGATGATTTGTATAGATTTTTTTATAATCTTTTCTTTGCTTTTTTTCCCCTTTTCAATTTATATCATATTTAATTTATTTTTTCTACTTATAGAATGTCGTCTTTTATAACGATAAAAATCTATTTTATTGGTTTTATTGATGTAATAGATGAGAAAAATATCGAGAGAATAAACAATTTGGTCTTAAATTTTTGATATTATTGTCATGTCAATGGGTGTTTTTTATTTTTCATTGGAATTCGATGAACAAATAAAAAAGCAAAGGGTTAAGCTTGCTTTTTTTACTTTGTACTTAATATTAATACTTATATTGATTGATATTAATACTTATATTGATTGATATTAATTGAATAAACCTGGGATTTTTATACTTCTTTTTTAATTTATTCGTCCGCCTACACTCTTTTGTATATATGTCAATTATATATCTAGTGCCGATCCAACATAAATTCTTAGTTCTTGGTTTTCATTTTAATAAATTGAAAAATTTAATTAAAATGAAAATTGAAATAATAATCTCAATTTATATTTATAATGTTTTTATATTTCTCCATTGTATTCTTTATTTCAACATTTACATTTATATTGACAACAGTGTATCAAATAAATATAATCCGATTATGGATAAATGAATCTACTTATCTCCGTCCCATAGATTTGATTTTATTTCATTCAAATAAAGGGTTCATTTGATTTGCTGTGATACAAGAAGTCTTTTTTTTTTTAATGATTTTAATAGAATATTAAATTTAAAGTAGAATATTCAAATAGAATATATGGATGACATAAGAGACAAGAGTTGATCTACAAATATTTTTATTTTCATCGATTTTTATATCTGAAACTTTTTTTTTTTTATTTTCATCGGATCTGTTCATTTTTATTATGTTCATAATTGATTATTAATTTTTATATTTTTGTTTTTCCTTTTTTAAATGTTTTTATTTCGTTGTACAATTCAACCTCTTTATTTATTGTTTATTGGGATTCCGATTGTATCTATACATTCTAATTATTTTAGTTCGGGTTGCTAACTCAACGGTAGAGTACTCGGCTTTTAAGTGCGGCTAGCATCTTTTACACATTTGTATGAAGCAACGGATTCGTCTATACCATCGGTAGAGTTTGTAAGACCGCGACTGATCCTGAAAGGAATGAATGGAAAAAGCAGCATGTCGTATCAATAGTCAATAGAGAATTCTAAAGAATATTTCATTCTTACCCTATGAGGTCCAAAACCTTGTGTAAATTGTTTGAATTCTTGGCGTGGAACAAAATCCATTTAAAAATCAAAGAAATAAAAACTAAATTTTAAATTTAAAGTTGGGTCGAGTAAATAAATGGATAGAGCCCTACTATAGTCTATAGCTATAGGTTCCAATTCTAGGAAAACAAAAAGTAACGAGCTCCTGTTCTTAATTTTTGAATGATTACCCGATCCCGATCTAATTAAACGTTAAAAATATATTAGTGCTTGACGCGGGAAAGGCTTTTCTCATGAGTGTCTTATCAATCAATTTTTTATGAATCCTAAACTATTAGCTATTTCCATCTCCATTATGGGGTGGAGATAAATGTGTAGAAGAAGGCAGTATATTGATAAAGATATATATATATATCTTTTTTTTTTTTTCAAAATCAAAAGAGCGATTGGATTGCAAAAATAAAGGATTTCTAAACGGCTTTTTATCCTAGAATGAACCTAAACCAATTAGGTGAAAAAAGAGAGGCTAGAGAGTCCGTTGATGAGTCTTACCTTTTTCCGAGGTATCGATTTTTTTCTTACTATACATACCTTGTTTTACCTGTATCGTACTATGTATCATTTGATAACCCAATAAAGCCCATCCTATTTTCGGTTCAAACCTAATTTCAAATGGCGGAATTTCAAGGATATTTAGAACTAGATAGATCTTGGAAACCTGACCTCCTATACCCACTTATCTTTCGGGAGTATATTTATGCATTTGCTCATGATCATGGTTTAAATAGATCGAATTTGTTGGAAAATGTAGGTTATAACAATAAATCTAGTTTACTAATTGTAAAACGTTTAATTTCTCGAATGTATCAACAGAATCATTTTATTAGTTCTGCTAATGATTCGAACCAAAATCAACTTTTTGGGTACAATAAGAATTTGTATTCTCAAATGATATCAGAGGGATTTGCAGTCATTGTGGAAATTCCATTTTCCCTACGATTAGTATCTTGCTTAAAGGGGACAGAAATCGTAAAATATTATAATTTACGATCAATTCATTCAATATTTCCTTTTTTAGAGGACAAATTCTCACATTTAAATTATGTATCAGATGTATTAATACCCTACCCGATTCATCTGGAAATCTTAGTTCAAACCCTTCGCTACTGGGTAAAAGATGCCTCTTCTTTGCATTTATTACGGTTTTTTCTTCACGACTATTATAATTGGAATAGTTTTATTATTCCAAATAAATATATTTCTATTTTTTCAAAAAGTAATCCAAGATTATTCTTGTTCTTATATAATTCTCATGTTTTTGAATACGAATCCATCTTACTTTTTCTACGTAACCAATCTTCTCATTTACGATTAACATCTTCTGGGGGCTTTTTTGAGCGAATATATTTCTATGGAAAAATAAAACATCCCGTAGAAGAAGTCTTTGCTAATGATTTTCCGACTAGCTTATGGTTCTTCGAGGATTTCTTCATGCATTATGTTAGATATCAAGGAAAATCAATTCTGACTTCAAAAGATACGCCTCTTTTCATGAATAAATGGAGATATTACCTTGTCCTTTTATGGCAATGTCATTTTTCTGTGTGGTCTCAACCAGGAAGGATGTATATAAATCAATTATGCAAACATTCCCTCAGCTTTTTGGGCTATCTTTCAAATATGCAAATAAATCTTTCAGTAGTACGGAGTCAAATGCTAGAAAATTCATTTCTAATGGATAATGCTATGAAGAAGATTGATACATTAGTTCCAATTAGTCCTCTGATTGGATCGTTGGCTAAAATGCGATT